TGTATGGATGATGAGATTCCATTGATACAGAGCCAATAGACTTATTGAACGTTCCCATTGGCGTGCATCCAGCAGGAATTGAACCTACGAATTTGCCAATTATGAGTTGGGCGCTTTAACCATTCAGCCATGGATGCTTAACAGGTATCATCGTACATCGTGAATAACCAAATTCCAATTTAAATGAAATCTTTAGGAGGAATCAATGAGAGGACATCAATTCAAATCCTGGATCTTCGAATTGAGAGAGATATTGAGAGAGATCAAGAATTCTCACTATTTCTTCGATTCATGGATCAAATTTGATTCAGTGGGATCTTTCACTCACATTTTTTTCCACCAAGAACGTTTTATGAAACTCTTTGACCCCCGAATTTGGAGTATCCTACTTTCACGTGATTCACAGGGTTCAAGAAGCAATCGATATTTCACGATCAAAGGTATAGTACTGCTTGTAGTAGCGGTCCTTATATCTCGTATTAACAATCGAAAGATGGTCGAAAAAAAAAATCTCTATTTGATGGGGCTTCTTCCTATACCTATGAATTCCATTGGACCCAGAAATGAGACATTGGAAGAATCTTTTTGGTCTTGCAATATCAATAGGTTGATTGTTTCGCCCCTGTATCTTCCAAAAGGGAAAAAGATTTCTGAGAGTTGTTTCATGGATCCGCAAGAGAGTACTTGGGTTCTCCCAAGAAATAAAAAGTGTATCATGCCTGAATCTAACCGGGGTTCGCGGTGGTGGAGGAACCGGATCGGAAAAAAGAGGGATTCTAGTTGTAAGTTATCTAATAAAACCGTAGCTGGAATTGAGATCTCATTCAAAGAGAAAGATAGCAAATATCTGGAGTTTCTTTTTTTATCCTATAAGGATGATCTGATCCGCAAGGACCATGATTGGGAATTGTTTGATCGTCTTTCTCCGAGGAAGAAGCGAAACATACTCAACTTGAATTCGGGACAGCTATTCGAAGTCTTAGGGAAAGACTTGATTTGTTATCTCATGTCTGCTTTTCGTGAAAAAAGACCAATTGAAGGGGGGGGTTTCTTCAAACAACAAGGAGCTGAGGCAACTCTTCAATCAAATGATATTGAGCATGTTTCCCATCTCTTCTCGAGAAACAAGTGGGGTATTTCTTTGCAAAATTGTGCTCAATTTCATATGTGGCAATTCCGCCAAGATCTCTTCGTTAGTTGGGGGAAGAATCAGCACGAATCGGATTTTTTGAGGAACGTATCGAGAGAGAATTGGATTTGGTTAGACAATGTGTGGTTGGTAAACAAGGATCGGTTTTTTAGCAAGGTACGGAATGCATTGTCAAATATTCAAAAAGAAAGATCGATTCTTTGGGATCCTTCCTTTCTTCAAACGGAAGGAACAGAGATAGAATCAGATCGATTCCCGAAATGCCTTTTTGGATCTTCCTCAATGTCCCGGCTATTCGCGGAACGTGAGAAGCAGATGAATAATCATCTGCTTCCGGAAGAAATCGAAGAATTTCTTGGGAATCCTACAAGATCGATTCGTTCTTTTTTCTCTGACAGATGGTCAGAACTTCATCTGGGTTCGAATCCTACTGAGAGGTCCACTAGAGATCAGAAATTTTTGAAGAAAAAACAAGATGTTTCTTTTGTTCTTTCCAGGCGATCGGAAAATAAAGAAATGGTTGATATATTCAAGATAATTACGTATTTACAAAATACCGTCTCAATTCATCCTATTTCATCAGATCCGGGATCTTATATGGTTCCGAAGGATGAACCGGATATGGACAGTTCCAATAAGATTTCATTCTTGAACAAAAATCCATTTTTTGATTTATTTCATCTATTCCATGGCCGGAACAAGGGGGGATACACGTTACACCACGATTTTGAATCAGAAGAGAGATTTCAAGAAATGGCAGATCTATTCACTCTATCAATAACCGGGCCGGATCTGGTGTATCATAGGGGATTTGCCTTTTCTATTGATTCCTACGGGTTAGATCAAAAAAAATTCTTGAATAAGGTATTCAACTCCAGAGATGAATCGAAAAAGAAATCTTTATGGATTCTACCTCCTCTTTTTTATGAAGAGAATGAATCTTTTTATCGAAGGATCAGAAAAAAATCGGTCCGGATCTACTGCGGGAATGATTTGGAAGATCCAAAAATAAAAACGGCGGTATTTGCTAGCAACAACATAATGGAGGCAGTCAATCAATATAGATTGATCCAAAATCTGATGCAAATCCAATATAGCACCTATGGGTACATAAGAAGTGTATCGAATCGATTCTTTTTAATGAATAGATCCGATCGCAACTTCGAATATGAAATTCAAAGGGATCAAATAGGAAATGATACTCTGAATCATATAACTATAATGAAATATACGATCAACCAACATTTATCAAATTTGAAAAAGAGTCAGAAGAAATGGTTTGATCCTCTTATTTCTCGAACCGAGAGATCCATGAATCGGGATCCTGATGCATATAGATACAAATGGTCC